TTACCCTTGTCTTTGTTTATGTCTCGGATTGGAACAAATAACTATAATCCGTCCACGCCTGCGGATCAGTCTACATTTTTCACAAATTTTACGAACAGAAGCCCTTATTTTCATATTTAGAATTCCTTACCTTAATTCTGAATCTACTCCTTGAAAAAAAAAAAGAATAAATTTCTTGGTTTTGTAACGTCGAATTGTATCCCCACGAAAGGAATATTTAAAGCATCACCTAATCGTTCAAATCTTTCTTGCGAAGTCTATAAATTATATATACGTCCTCTGGTTGAATCATAAGGACTTACTTCGATTTTCACTCTATCTCCTGGTAGTATCCGTCGCCGGATCTTCCCTGAAACATACTCCAGAATTGGATCTTCATTATCTAAACAGACTTGGAACATGCCGTTTGGAGTTGATTCAGTAATTAAACCTTCATGAATCAATTTTTGTTCTTTCATTCCAGGTAACCCCCCTGAAGTATCAACTAATAAACTAATAGAGGAAGGGTTATATAACTAACTTTTCCTCTCTATTTCACAAATAAATGGAAAGGAAGTTAGAGATAAAATTAGGATACCCGAGGGGGAGGATCAACATATATAACACAAAAGTTCTCCCCCAATTCTTTCTAGTCGAGCTTCTCGATCTGTCATTATACCCCGAGAAGTAGAAAGAATTACAATCCCCATTCCGCCTAAAATCTTAGGAATTCGTTGATAGTTGGAATAGATTCGTAGACCGGGTCGGCTGATACGCTTGAAAATAGTTCTATATGTCCCTTTTCTAGTCCTTCTATGTCGCAGGGTTGAAACCAAGAAATATTTGTGACCTTCTTGATGTTTCCGAACGTTTTCAATAAAACCCTCTTGTAGAAGTATTTTCACAATGTTTTCGGCGATATTAGTAGATGCTATTCGAACCGTTCCTTTTTTATCCATGTCAGCATTTCTTATCGAAGTTATTATATTGGCAATAGTATCCTTACCCATGAAGAACTATAATTATTGTTACCTCCTAATTTTTATATAATCAACATGTTTTTTCTTTCTTTTATTTTCATTTATATATTATTCACATTTTTATAAAGTTTATAAAGTATATGCGTGAGACACAATCTATTAATTGATCTATTTCAGATACCCTACTAGATCCTAGTCTAATCCACTAGTATTTATAATACCTCGGGAGCTAATGAAACTATTTTAGTAAAATTAAACTGTCTCAATTCCTGAGCGATCGCACCAAAAACTCGAGTTCCTTTTGGATTTCCTTTTTGATCAATAACAACTGCGGCATTGTCATCATATCGTATTATCATACCGTCGTCACGTTTGAGTTCTTTACATGTACGTACAATTACAGCCCTAATTACTTCTGATCTTTCTAGAGGCATATTGGGTACTGCTTCTTTGATTACAGCAACAATAACGTCACCAATATGAGCATATCGGTGATTACCAGCTCCTATGATTCGAATACACATCAATTTTCGAGCTCCGCTGTTATCCGCTACATTCAAAAGGGTCTGAGGTTGAATCATATCATTTTTATTTTAATCTGTTATTTCAATACAAAGAATGAAGGAAAAAAAAAAGAAATATTATCTGTCCAGAAATAAATAAACTTGCGTTTTTAATCCTCAATACCTTTTTATCTACTTCTATACCCCTATCCTGCAATAATGAATTGAGTTTGTATAGGCATCTTGCACGCAGCTATTGAAATAGCTGCTCTGGCTACGGTTTCCGAGATTCCGCCCATTTCATAAAGTATTCGACCCGGTTTAACAACAGATACCCAATATTCAGGGGATCCCTTCCCCGAACCCATACGTGTTTCCGTAGGTCTGACTGTAACAGGTTTGTCGGGAAATATGCGTACCCATATTTTTCCACCACGACGCACATATCGTGTCATTGCTCTCCGTCCTGCTTCTATTTGTCTAGCCGTGATCCAAGCGGGTTCAAGTGCCTGAAGAGCATATCGGCCGAAGCAAATATGTTTGCCTCGACAAGATACTCCCTTCATTCTTCCTCTATGTTGTTTACGAAATCTGGTTCTTTTGGGGTTATAGTTGATGGTTGTTTCTTAATTCCATCTCTACTGCAGAACCGGACATGAGAGTTTCTTCTCATCCAGCTCCTCGCGAATGAAATGATTCAATGCTATTCCAGATACACATGTATCTAATAAATAATACACTTAGTAATAGAGTAATGGGATTTTTTGATATTTCATTTGTTATTGTTATATAGTAAGCTGTATATACAAGATATACAGTCGAACGTATATCTTTTTTTTTATGTATATTTATAGATAATTATTATTTTTACTCCTATCAATCACACCAAAATATATTAATTTTTAATTTCATATATTAATTTAATCCAATACCAATATACCAATAAATAAAGGTTCGCGGGCGAATATTGACTCTTTCTTTATTTATTCGTCGGGTTAATCCACCGCGGCCATTTAGAATAAATCAATTTGTTCTTGG